GTTAATGTAGCTTAACTTAAAAGCAAGGCGCTGAAAATGCCTAGATGGGCTCACGGCCCCATAAACACACAGGTTTGATCCCAGCCTTTCTATTAGTTTCTGATAAATTTACACATGCAAGTATCCGCATCCCAGTGAGAATGCCCCCTAAGTCCTAGTTGAACAGAAGGAGCGGGCATCAAGCACACAACCCCGTAGCTAACGACGCCTTGCTTGGCCACACCCCCACGGGATACAGCAGTGACAAAAATTAAGCTATAAACGAAAGTTTGACTTAGTTATATTACTTAAGGGTTGGTAAATTTCGTGCCAGCCACCGCGGTCATACGATTAACCCGAATTAATAGAAACCCGGCGTAAAGCGTGTTAACGAGAGACTAGTAAATAGAGTTAAGCCCTGGCCAAGATGTAAAAAGCTATGGCCAGCGTAAAAATAAACTACGAAAGTGACCCTAATGCAATCCACTACACGACAGCTAAGACTCAAACTGGGATTAGATACCCCACTATGCTTAGCCCTAAATTTAAGTGATTACAATAACAAAATCGCTCGCCAGAGTACTACTAGCAACAGCTTAAAACTCAAAGGACTTGGCGGTGCTTCATACCCCCTAGAGGAGCCTGTTCTATAATCGATACACCCCGATCAACCTTACCAGCCCTTGCTAATTCAGTCTATATACCGCCATCTCCAGCAAACCCCTATAGGGAACAAAAGTAAGCTCAACTATTTAAACATAAAAACGTTAGGTCAAGGTGTAACCAATGGGATGGGAAGAAATGGGCTACATTTTCTTATCCCAAGAAAATCTCAAAACCCTTACGAAAGCCCCTATGAAACTAAGGGCCAAAGGAGGATTTAGCAGTAAATTAAGAATAGAGTGCTTAATTGAACTAGGCCATGAAGCACGCACACACCGCCCGTCACCCTCTTCAAGTATAACAGGCCCGTAAGCAAACATAACAAGTGTCAAATATATGAGAAGAGACAAGTCGTAACAAGGTAAGCATACTGGAAAGTGTGCTTGGATAAACAAAACGTAGCTTAAGAAAAGCACCTAGTTTACACCTAGGAGATTTCATAAAAATGAACGTGTTGAACTAAAGCTAGCCCAGAAACCACCATATTTCAACTATTTTAAAACTATTAAACAAAACATTTATTCACTCTTTTAAAGTATAGGAGATAGAAATTTATTTATTGGCGCTATAGAGAGAGTACCGTAAGGGAACGATGAAAGAATACCTAAAAGTAATAAAAAGCAAAGATTAACCCTTGTACCTTTTGCATAATGATTTAACTAGAAAATTTTAGCAAAGAGAACTTAAGTTAAATGCCCCGAAACCAGACGAGCTACTTGTGAACAGCCTACGGAGCGAACTCGTCTATGTGGCAAAATAGTGAGAAGATTTGCAAGTAGAGGTGACAAGCCTAACGAGCCTGGTGATAGCTGGTTGTCCAGGAAAAGAATGTAAGTTCAACTTTAAAAATACCTAAAAAACCGCTAATTTTAATGTATTTTTAAAAGCTAGTCTAAAAGGGTACAGCTTTTTAGACCGAGGATACAACCTTACTTAGAGAGTAAAAACAACCAACACCATAGTTGGCTTAAAAGCAGCCATCAATTAAGAAAGCGTTCAAGCTCAACATTAAACATAGTTTTAATTCCAATAGTCAACAAGGAACTCCTAACCCAATACTGGACTAATCTATTAATTAATAGAAGCAATAATGTTAATATGAGTACCAAGAAATATTTCTCCCTGCATAAGCTTATGTCAGCAACGGATATTCTACTGACAGTTAACACTTAATAAATTTAACCCACCAATGAACAATTTATTAAATTTACTGTTAACCCAACACAGGCATGCATTAAGGAAAGATTAAAAGAAGCAAAAGGAACTCGGCAAACACGAGCCCCGCCTGTTTACCAAAAACATCACCTCTAGCATTACTAGTATTAGAGGCACTGCCTGCCCAGTGACATTAGTTAAACGGCCGCGGTATCCTGACCGTGCAAAGGTAGCATAATCATTTGTTCTCTAAATAAGGACTTGTATGAATGGCCACACGAGGGTTCTACTGTCTCTTGCTTCCAATCAGTGAAATTGACCTCCCCGTGCAGAGGCGGGGATGAACAAATAAGACGAGAAGACCCTATGGAGCTTCAATTAACTAGCCCAAAGAAAATACGATTAACCACCAAGGGATAACAACACTCTACCTGGGCTAACAATTTCGGTTGGGGTGACCTCGGAGAACAGAAAAACCTCCGAGTGACTAAAATTTAGATCTGCCGATCAAAATGTAGTGTCACTTATTGATCCAAAGTTATTTGATCAACGGAACAAGTTACCCTAGGGATAACAGCGCAATCCTATTCAAGAGTCCATATCGACAATAGGGTTTACGACCTCGATGTTGGATCAGGACATCCCAATGGTGCAGCCGCTATTAAAGGTTCGTTTGTTCAACGATTAAAGTCCTACGTGATCTGAGTTCAAACCGGAGCAATCCAGGTCGGTTTCTATCTATTTGTCAATTTCTCCCAGTACGAAAGGACAAGAGAAATAAGGCCTACCCTACAGGGGCGCCTTAGACCTAATTAATGATATAATCTTAACTTAACTAGTTCAAAAAAACACAGCCCTAGATCAGGGTTTGTTAGGGTGGCAGAGACCGGTAATTGCATAAAACTTAAGATTTTACACCCAGAGGTTCAATTCCCCTCCCTAACATACATGTTCATAATTAATATCCTTACACTTATTGTCCCTATCCTCTTAGCAGTAGCATTTCTCACCCTAGTAGAACGAAAAGTCCTAGGCTATATACAACTTCGAAAAGGCCCTAATGTCGTAGGACCCTACGGTCTACTACAACCAATTGCGGACGCTATCAAACTATTTACTAAAGAACCACTACGCCCCGCCACCTCTTCTATCACCATATTTATCCTCGCCCCCATCCTAGCTCTAACCCTAGCTCTAACCATATGGATCCCCCTCCCAATGCCACAGCCCCTTGTTGACATAAACTTAGGTGTACTATTTATACTAGCTATGTCCAGCTTAGCTGTCTACTCTATTCTATGATCTGGCTGAGCCTCCAATTCAAAATATGCACTAATTGGTGCTCTCCGAGCTGTTGCTCAAACTATCTCATATGAAGTTACACTAGCCATTATTCTACTCTCCGTGCTTCTAATAAATGGATCCTTTACTCTTTCAACACTCATCACAACACAAGAGCATATATGAATAATTATCCCAGCCTGACCTCTAGCCATAATATGATTTATCTCCACACTAGCCGAAACCAACCGGGCCCCATTCGACCTTACCGAAGGAGAGTCAGAATTAGTATCGGGCTTTAACGTAGAATATGCAGCTGGCCCTTTCGCCATATTTTTTATGGCAGAATACGCTAACATTATTATAATAAATGCTTTTACAACTATTTTATTCTTCGGAGCCTTTCATAATCCCTACATGCCAGAACTATACACAGCTAACTTTGTCCTTAAAACACTACTATTAACCGTAACCTTTCTATGAATCCGAGCATCCTACCCCCGATTTCGATACGATCAACTAATACACCTACTATGAAAAAATTTTCTCCCCCTAACCTTAGCCCTATGCATATGACATGTCTCATTACCCATCTCAACAGCAGGTATTCCGCCCCAAACATAAGAAATATGTCTGACAAAAGAATTACTTTGATAGAGTAAATAATAGAGGTTTAAGCCCTCTTATTTCTAGAACTGCAGGAGTTGAACCTACCCCTAAGAATTCAAAATTCTTCGTGCTACCACACTACACCATGTTCTATAGTAAGGTCAGCTAAATAAGCTATCGGGCCCATACCCCGAAAATGTTGGTTTATACCCTTCCCGTACTAATAAATCCCCTAATCTTTAGCATTATCTTACTCACAATTATAGCAGGAACTTTAATTGTTATAATTAGCTCTCACTGATTATTTATCTGAATTGGCTTCGAAATAAACATGCTTGCCATCATTCCAGTCCTAATAAAAAATTTCAGCCCCCGATCCATAGAAGCCTCCACTAAGTATTTTCTTACCCAAGCTACCGCATCAATACTACTCATGCTAGGAGTAATTATTAACTTACTATATTCAGGTCAATGAACTACCACAAAGATCTTCAACCAAACCTCATCCATCATAATCACTACCGCCCTAACCATAAAACTGGGACTGGCCCCATTCCACTTCTGAGTACCAGAAGTCACACAAGGCATTCCCTTAGCATCAGGACTGATCCTACTGACCTGACAAAAACTAGCTCCCCTTTCCGTGCTCTACCAAATTGCCCCATCCATTAACTCAAACATACTATTAACTATATCTGTCCTATCAATTATAATTGGAGGCTGAGGGGGGCTCAATCAAACGCAACTACGAAAAATTATAGCCTACTCATCAATTGGACACATAGGCTGAATGACCGCAGTAACAGTCTACAACCCCACTATAACAGTACTGTACCTACTAATATATCTCACAATAACAATCACAATATTTATACTATTTATAATCAACTCCACTACTACACTCCTTTCTCTATCACAAACCTGAAACAAAACACCCGTCATTACAACACTAATTCTCACTGTTATAATGTCCATAGGAGGCCTCCCTCCCCTATCTGGATTTGCACCCAAATGAATAATCATCCAAGAATTAACAAAAAATGACAGCATTATTCTTCCAACTATAATAGCCATAATAGCACTATTAAACCTATACTTTTATATGCGACTAGCATACTCCACAGCACTCACCATATTCCCCTCATCTAATAACATAAAAATAAAATGACAGTTTGAAAATACAAAACGAATACCATCGCTGCCAATTATAGTAGTTCTATCCACTATAATACTACCTCTCACCCCTATAATATCAGTACTATACTAGGAATTTAGGTTAAACTAGACCAAGAGCCTTCAAAGCTCTAAGCAAGTACAAATACTTAATTCCTGCCTAATAAGGACTGCAAGACTCTATCCTACATCAATTGAATGCAAATCAACTACTTTAATTAAGCTAAGCCCTTCCTAGATTGGTGGGCCTGTATCCCACGAAATTTTAGTTAACAGCTAAATACCCTAGTCAACTGGCTTCAATCTACTTCTCCCGCCGTGAGAAAAAAAAAGGCGGGAGAAGCCCCGGCAGAGTTTGAAGCTGCTTCTTTGAACTTGCAATTCAATGTGTTAATCACCACAGGACTTGATAAGAAGAGGGTTGTCACCTCTGTCTTTAGATTTACAGTCTAATGCCTACTCGGCCATCTTACCTATGTTCATAAACCGCTGATTATTTTCAACAAACCACAAAGATATCGGTACCCTCTATCTGCTATTCGGCGCTTGGGCTGGGATAGTAGGAACAGGGCTAAGTCTACTGATTCGAGCCGAATTAGGACAGCCCGGAACGCTACTCGGAGATGACCAAATCTACAACGTAGTTGTTACGGCCCACGCATTTGTTATAATTTTCTTTATAGTTATACCAATCATGATCGGGGGCTTCGGAAATTGACTAGTTCCTTTAATGATTGGCGCACCAGACATGGCATTCCCCCGTATGAACAACATGAGCTTCTGGCTGCTACCCCCCTCATTCCTATTACTTCTAGCATCATCCATAGTTGAAGCCGGGGCAGGCACTGGTTGAACTGTTTACCCTCCCCTAGCCGGAAACCTGGCCCATGCAGGTGCTTCTGTTGACCTAACTATTTTCTCCTTACACCTAGCAGGAGTATCTTCAATCCTAGGGGCCATTAATTTTATTACTACTATCATCAACATAAAACCACCCGCCATATCCCAATATCAGACTCCCCTGTTCGTCTGATCCGTCTTAATCACCGCTGTCCTCTTACTACTCTCCCTGCCAGTACTAGCAGCCGGTATTACTATACTACTAACAGATCGTAACTTAAATACAACTTTCTTTGATCCTGCAGGAGGAGGAGACCCCATCCTGTACCAACATCTATTCTGATTCTTCGGCCACCCAGAAGTCTATATTCTAATTTTACCTGGCTTTGGAATAATCTCCCACATCGTCACTTATTACTCTGGAAAAAAGGAACCCTTCGGCTACATGGGAATAGTCTGAGCTATGATATCCATTGGCTTCCTAGGCTTTATTGTGTGAGCCCACCACATATTTACCGTAGGTATAGACGTAGATACACGCGCTTATTTTACATCCGCCACAATAATCATTGCAATCCCAACGGGAGTAAAAGTATTTAGTTGACTAGCAACACTCCACGGAGGCAACATTAAATGATCCCCCGCTATACTATGAGCTCTAGGCTTTATCTTCCTGTTCACCGTAGGAGGTCTAACAGGAATTGTACTAGCCAATTCATCATTAGATATTGTTCTTCACGACACATATTATGTAGTTGCCCACTTCCACTATGTCTTGTCAATAGGGGCAGTATTTGCCATCATAGGAGGACTAATCCACTGATTCCCATTATTCTCGGGATACACTATTGATGATACATGGGCAAAAATTCAGTTCGCAATTATATTTGTAGGCGTAAATCTAACTTTCTTCCCACAACATTTTTTAGGTCTCTCTGGAATACCTCGACGCTACTCTGACTACCCAGATGCCTACACCACATGAAACACTATCTCATCTGTGGGCTCCTTCATCTCCTTAACAGCAGTTATCCTAATGGTTTTTATTGTATGAGAGGCATTTGCATCAAAACGAGAAGTTATAACCGTAGAGCTAACAGCCACCAATTTAGAGTGACTGCACGGATGTCCGCCACCCTATCACACATTCGAAGAGCCAACCTACATTAACCTAAAATAGATAAGAAAGGAAGGAATCGAACCCTCTCTAATTGGTTTCAAGCCAACCCCATAGCCACTATGACTTTCTCGATCTAGAGGTATTAGTAAAACTTACATGACCTTGTCAAGGTCAAATTATAGGTGAAAACCCTGTATACCTCTATGCCATACCCATTTCAACTAGGTTTTCAAGATGCTACATCCCCTATTATAGAAGAGCTACTATACTTCCACGATCACGCTTTAATAGTAGTATTTTTAATCAGTTCTCTAGTATTATATATCATTACTCTGATGCTAACAACTAAATTAACACACACGAGCACCATGGATGCCCAAGAAGTCGAGACCATTTGAACCATCTTACCTGCGATCATTCTAATTACAATCGCCCTCCCGTCGCTGCGGATCCTTTACATGATAGATGAAATCAATAACCCAGTTCTAACCGTCAAAACAATTGGCCATCAATGGTACTGAAGCTATGAATATACTGATTATGAGGATCTCAGCTTCGACTCCTATATAATCCCAACATCAGACCTAAAACCAGGTGAACTACGCCTACTGGAAGTGGACAACCGAGTCGTTCTACCAATGGAAATAACTATCCGAATACTAGTTACCTCTGAAGATGTACTACACTCATGAGCAGTCCCCTCCTTAGGAGTAAAAACAGACGCAGTCCCTGGACGCCTAAATCAAGTTACACTAATGTCAACACGACCTGGACTTTTCTATGGACAGTGTTCAGAAATTTGCGGCTCAAATCATAGCTTTATACCAATTGTCCTTGAGATGGTGCCACTAAAGTATTTTGAGGAGTGATCTGCCTCTATATTATAAGCTCACTAAGAAGCTAATCAGCGTTAACCTTTTAAGTTAAAGAATGAGAACTATAAACTCTCCTTAGTGACATGCCGCAACTGGACACATCAACGTGATTCATCACAATTCTATCAATACTCATAACCTTATTCATCCTATTTCAACTAAAACTCTCTAAACACATCTATTATCCAACTCCAGAGCCCAAATTTAGTAAAACGCATAAACAAAACACCCCCTGAGAAACGAAATGAACGAAAATTTATTTGCCTCTTTTATTACCCCAACAATAATAGGACTTCCTATTGTTACCCTTGTTGTCATATTCCCAAGTATATTATTCCCAACCCCCACCCGACTAATTAATAACCGCTTAATCTCTTTTCAACATTGGCTAATTCGACTCACGTCTAAGCAAATAATAACTATTCATAATTACAAAGGACAGACCTGGTCCTTAATGCTAATATCTCTAATTATATTTATTGGGGCTACTAACCTTCTAGGACTCCTTCCGCACTCATTTACCCCTACCACACAACTATCAATAAACTTAGGCATAGCAGTTCCTCTATGAGCTGGAACTGTAGTTACTGGCTTCCGCAATAAAACGAAAGCATCACTAGCACATTTCCTCCCCCAAGGAACACCTACACCACTAATCCCCATACTAGTAATTATCGAAACTATCAGCCTGTTCATTCAACCCGTAGCCCTGGCCGTTCGACTAACAGCTAATATCACAGCAGGCCATTTATTAATGCACCTAATTGGAGGAGCTACCCTAGCCCTAATAAATATTAGTACACTAACAGCCCTCATCACCTTTGTAGTCCTAATTTTACTTACAATTCTCGAATTTGCCGTAGCTATAATTCAAGCCTATGTTTTTACCCTACTAGTAAGCCTATACCTACATGACAATACTTAATGACCCACCAGACCCACGCATACCACATAGTGAATCCTAGCCCTTGACCCCTTACAGGAGCCCTCTCAGCCCTTCTAATGACATCCGGCCTAATTATGTGATTCCACTACAATTCAAGCCTCCTACTGTCGCTAGGCTTAATTACAAATATGCTAACAATATATCAATGATGGCGAGACATTATTCGAGAGAGCACATTCCAAGGACACCACACCCCCTCCGTCCAAAAAGGTTTACGATACGGAATAGTTCTATTTATCGTATCCGAGGTCCTATTTTTCAGTGGATTCTTTTGAGCTTTCTACCATTCAAGCCTCGCCCCTACCCCAGAACTAGGAGGATGCTGACCCCCGACCGGAATCCACCCCCTAAACCCGCTAGAAGTCCCACTCCTCAATACCTCCGTTCTACTAGCCTCTGGAGTCTCAATTACCTGAGCCCACCACAGCTTAATAGAAGGGAATCGCACTCACATACTACAAGCCCTATTTATTACAATTGCCCTAGGATTATATTTCACACTACTACAGGCTTCAGAGTACTACGAAGCACCTTTTACAATCTCTGATAGTGTTTACGGCTCCACTTTTTTCGTAGCCACTGGCTTCCATGGCTTACATGTCATTATTGGCTCCACTTTCCTTGCTGTCTGCTTTTTACGACAATTAAAATTTCACTTCACATCTAGCCACCACTTCGGATTTGAAGCCGCTGCTTGATATTGACATTTCGTAGATGTAGTATGACTATTCCTTTACGTCTCCATTTATTGATGAGGCTCCTGTCCTTTTAGTATTAATTAGTACAACTGACTTCCAATCAGTTAGATTCGGAGAGACCCGAAAAAGGATAATCAATCTACTACTGGCTCTACTTACAAACACTACCCTAGCATCACTCCTCGTACTAATTGCATTTTGATTGCCCCAATTAAATGTTTACGCAGAAAAAACAAGCCCTTATGAGTGTGGCTTCGACCCCATAGGATCTGCCCGCCTACCTTTTTCCATAAAATTTTTTCTGATTGCTATTACATTCCTTCTATTTGACCTAGAAATTGCCCTCCTCTTACCACTTCCCTGGGCAACCCAAACAAATCATTTATACACTATACTAATCATAGCCCTCCTTCTCATTTCACTATTAGCAATTAGTCTCGCCTACGAGTGAACTCAAAAAGGACTAGAATGAACTGAATATGATAATTAGTTTAAATAAAATTAATGATTTCGACTCATTAGATTATGATTAAGTTCATAATTATCAAATGTCCATAGTATACATAAATATTATACTAGCATTTACTATATCCCTTATTGGCCTCCTAATATACCGGTCTCACCTAATATCTTCTCTACTATGTCTAGAAGGCATAATACTTTCCCTTTTTGTAATAGCATCTCTAATAATTCTAAGTACCCACTTTACCCTGGCTAGCATGATACCTATCATCCTCCTAGTATTCGCGGCATGTGAGGCCGCACTGGGTTTAGCCCTACTAGTAATAATCTCAAATACGTATGGCACAGATTACGTACAAAACCTGAACCTCCTACAATGCTAAAAATTATCTTTCCCTCCATCATACTAATCCCCCTGACCTGACTATCAAAAAATAGCATAATCTGAATTAATCCAACAATATATAGCCTACTAATTAGCCTTATTAGTCTATCCCTACTTAGTCAATACAGTGACAACAGCACTAATTTCTCACTCCTATTTTTCTCAGATGCTCTGTCAGCACCCCTACTGGTCCTAACAACATGGCTACTACCCCTAATACTAATTGCCAGCCAGTCTCACCTTTCCAAAGAACCCCTTACACGAAAAAAGCTATATATTACTATACTAATCCTACTACAAGTTCTCCTAATCATAACATTCACTGCATCAGAACTAATCATGTTTTACATCCTATTCGAGGCAACCCTAGTCCCCACCCTAATTATCATCACCCGATGGGGTAATCAAACAGAACGACTTAATGCAGGCTCCTATTTCTTATTTTATACCCTAGCAGGATCTCTTCCCCTCCTAGTTGCACTTGTCTATATCCAAAACACGGTAGGCTCCTTAAATTTTCTAATTATGCAGTACTGAAACCAACCCCTAATAGACTCCTGATCTAATGCACTGCTATGACTAGCATGCATAATAGCATTTATAGTGAAAATACCCCTATACGGCTTGCATCTATGACTGCCTAAGGCTCATGTAGAAGCCCCAATTGCAGGATCCATAGTCCTGGCCGCAGTCCTGCTCAAACTAGGAGGCTACGGCATACTACGCCTCACAGCTATACTAAATCCCCTCACAGAGTATATAGCATATCCATTCCTAATACTATCCCTCTGAGGCATAATTATGACCAGCTCCATCTGCTTACGCCAAACTGACCTAAAGTCACTTATTGCCTACTCCTCAGTTAGTCACATGGCCCTGGTTATTGTAGCTATCCTAATCCAAACTCCCTGAAGCTACATAGGGGCTACCACCCTCATAGTCGCCCACGGACTCACATCCTCTATACTTTTCTGTCTAGCAAATACAAATTATGAACGTACCCACAGTCGAACAATAATTCTGGCGCGAGGCCTGCAAACACTACTACCTTTAATAGCAATATGATGATTACTGGCAAGCCTCACTAACCTGGCCCTGCCCCCTACAATTAATCTACTTGGAGAACTGTTCGTAATTATAGCCTCATTCTCCTGATCTAACATCACAATTATCCTAATGGGAGCCAACATGATAATCACAGCCCTATACTCATTATATATGCTCATCATAACACAACGAGGTAATCATACCTACCATATCAACAATATTAAACCCACCTACACACGAGAAAACTCACTCATAGCTTTACATATGCTCCCCCTACTAATGCTATCACTCAACCCTAAAATCATCATAGGCTTCACGTACTGTAAGTATAGTTTAAGAAGAACACTAGATTGTGAATCTAGCAGTAAGAGATCAAAACTCTTTACCTACCGAAAAAGTATGCAAGAACTGCTAACTCATGCCACCATGCCTAACAGCATGGCTTTTTCAAACTTTTAAAGGATAGAAGTAATCCGTTGGCCTTAGGAGCCAAAAAATTGGTGCAACTCCAAATAAAAGTAATAAACATATTCACTACCTTCGCACTACTTACACTATTATTACTCACACTGCCAATTATAATATCAACTTCTGACATCTATAAGAGCAAACAATACCCTCTCTACGTAAAAAATACCATCGCATGTGCCTTCACTGTAAGTCTAATTCCAACTATAATATTTATTCACCTAAACCAAGAAGTCATTATCTCAAACTGACATTGAATCACAATCCACACACTAAAACTTTCACTTAGTTTTAAAATAGATTACTTCTCAATAATATTTGTACCAATTGCACTATTTGTAACTTGATCTATCGTAGAATTCTCAATATGATATATGCACTCAGACCCCAATATCAATAAATTCTTTAAGTATCTTCTTCTATTCCTCATCACAATATTAATTCTAGTAACTGCCAATAACTTATTTCAATTATTTATTGGCTGAGAGGGAGTAGGGATCATGTCTTTCTTACTAATTGGGTGATGATATGGCCGAACAGACGCAAATACAGCAGCCCTGCAAGCAATCCTGTATAACCGCATTGGAGACATTGGATTTGTAGCATCCATAGCATGATTTCTTTCCAACCTAAATACATGAGAAATACAACAAATCTTTATTCTCACACAAGACTGCCCCACCGCACCCCTAATGGGACTCCTCCTAGCCGCAGCAGGAAAATCTGCCCAATTTGGCTTACACCCTTGACTACCCTCCGCGATAGAAGGCCCCACTCCCGTCTCCGCCCTACTACACTCAAGTACAATAGTCGTAGCAGGGGTATTCCTACTCATCCGATTTTACCCACTGATAGAAAACAACAAGACCGCCCAGACACTCACGCTATGTTTAGGCGCAATCACCACCCTATTTACAGCAATCTGCGCCCTAACTCAAAATGATATCAAAAAAATCGTAGCCTTCTCCACCTCAAGCCAACTAGGTCTTATGATAGTAACGATTGGCATTAACCAGCCTCACCTTGCATTTCTACATATCTGCACCCACGCTTTCTTCAAAGCCATACTATTTATATGCTCAGGCTCTATCATCCACAGCCTAAACGACGAACAAGACATCCGAAAAATAGGAGGTCTTTACAAGACGATACCCTTTACCACCACAGCTCTTATTATCGGAAGCCTAGCCTTGACTGGAATCCCCTTTCTCACAGGATTCTACTCCAAGGACATAATTATTGAAACTGCCAATACGTCATACACCAACGCCTGAGCCCTCTTTATTACTTTAGTCGCTACATCCCTTACAGCCATTTACAGCACACGCATCATCTTCTATGCCCTCCTAAACCAACCTCGCTTCCCCCCACTAATCTTAATTAACGAGAACAACCCCCTCCTTATCAACTCCATTAAACGCCTTCTTATCGGAAGCATCTTCGCCGGATTTTTTATCTCCTACAACATCCCCCCTATAACAGTCCCTCAAATAACAATGCCATCACACCTAAAACTTGCCGCCCTCTTAGTCACAATTCTAGGCTTTATCCTGGCAATAGAAATCAACACCATAACAAAAAATCTAAAATTTACTCAGCCCTCAAAATCATTCAAATTCTCCAACCTTCTAGGCTTCTTCCCTATTATTATACACCGCCTAGTACCCTATCTAAATCTACTAATAAGCCAAAAATCAGCGTCTGTGTTGCTAGATTTAGTCTGACTGGAGGCCGCTCTACCAAAAACCCTCGCCCTTATACAAGTAAAAGCCTCCACATTAGTCTCAGATCAAAAGGGACTCATTAAGCTCTATTTCCTCTCATTTCTCATCACACTAACCCTAATTATAATTTTATTTAATTACCCCGTGTAATTTCTATAATAACCACTACACCAATAAGTAACGACCATCCAGTAATGATAACCAACCAAGTACCGTAACTGTATAAAGCAGCAATTCCTATAGCCTCTTCACTAAAAAATCCAGAATCCCCTGTATCATAAATTACTCAATCTCCTATCCCATTAAACTTAAAAATAAAATCGACCTCTTCCCCTTTCAATACATAAACAACTATTAATATTTCCACCACCAGACCAAAAGTAAAAGCCCCTAGCACCGTCTTATTAGACACCCAGACCTCCGGATACTGCTCCGTGGCTATCGCTGTAGTATAACCAAAGACTACCATTATCCCCCCTAAATAAATCAAAAACACTATTAAACCCAAGAAAGATCCCCCATAACTTAATACAATTATACAACCAACCCCACCACTCACAATTAACCCTAACCCACCATAAATCGGAGAGGGCTTAGAAGAAAAACTAATAAACCCAATTACAAATATAATGCTCAAAATAAATACAATGTACGTCATCATATATTCCTACATGGACTCTAACCACGACTAATGACATGAAAAATCATCGTTGTAATTCAACTATAAGAACCCTAATGACCAATATCCGAAAGTCCCACCCACTACTAAAAATTGTCAATAACGCATTTATTGATCTTCCAGCCCCTTCTAACATCTCATCATGATGAAACTTCGGCTCCCTCCTAGGAATCTGCTTGATTATGCAAATCATGACAGGACTATTTCTAGCAATACATTATACATCAGACACAACAACAGCCTTCTCTTCAGTCGCACACATCTGCCGAGACGTAAATTACGGCTGAATTATTCGTTATCTACACGCCAATGGCGCCTCTATATTCTTCATCTGCTTGTATATCCACGTAGGTCGTGGGCTTTACTACGGCTCCTACGCCTTCCTAGAAACTTGAAATATTGGAATTATCCTATTATTTACAGTCATAGCAACAGCTTTTATGGGCTATGTACTTCCATGAGGACAAATATCATTTTGAGGGGCAACAGTAATTACAAATCTACTCTCGGCAATTCCATATGTTGGCACAACACTAGTCGAATGAATTTGAGGAGGATTCTCCGTAGACAAAGCCACCCTTACACGATTCTTCGCCTTCCATTTTATCTTACCTTTTGTCATTGCAGCTCTAGCAGGAGTACATCTACTATTTTTACACGAAACAGGCTCCAACAATCCAACAGGAATTTCTTCGGATATAGACAAAATCCCCTTCCATCCCTACTATACAATTAAAGACATTCTAGGAGCACTACTACTTATTCTAACCCTACTTCTACTCGTACTATTCTCACCAGACCTACTAGGAGACCCCGACAACTATACCCCCGCTAACCCCCTCAACACACCGCCCCATATTAAACCAGAATGATACTTCCTATTTGCATACGCCATCCTACGATCCATCCCCAATAAATTAGGCGGCGTACTGGCCCTAGTCCTCTCTATCCTAATTCTAGCACTCATTCCCTTACTACACACATCAAAACAACGAAGCATGATATTCCGCCCCATTAGCCAGTGCCTGTTCTGAACTCTAGTTGCCGACTTACTAACTTTAACCTGAATTGGAGGACAGCCAGTCGAACCTCCATTCATTATAATCGGTCAAGTAGCATCTATCCTATACTTCTCCCTAATCCTAATTTTAATGCCAGTAGCAGGAATCATTGAAAACCACATTTTAAAATGAAGAGTCTTCGTAGTATATTGATTACACTGGTCTTGTAAGCCATCAAAGGAGAATCGTACCCTCCCTAAGACTCAGGGAAAGAGCCAAAGCCCTACCACCAGCACCCAAAGCTGGAATTCTTATTAAACTACCCCCTGATCCCACCACAACCGGCGGCATAGTCCTTGAACAATATTCTAGTACTAAAAGAAAATATCATGTCTAACATACATAAACCCTCAATACTCACATGTCACAGCACGCGTTGCGTGCTATATGTACATCGTGCATAAAATTGTTTGCCCCATGCATATAAGCATGTACATCTTATTCTTGTTCGTGCATAGCACATTATGTCAAATCATTTCCAGTCAATACGCATATCATAACCCATAGATCACGAGCTTAATCACCAGGCCGCGTGAAATCATCAACCCGCTCGGCAGGGATCCCTCTTCTCGCTCCGGGCCCATCCATCGTGGGGGGTTTCTATACCGGAACTTTACCAGGCATCTGGTTCTTACTTCAGGACCATCTCACCTAAAATCGCCCACACTTTCCTCTTAAATAAGACATCTCGATGGACTAATGACTAATCAGCCCATGCTCACACATAACTGTGGTGTCATGCATTTGGTATTTTTATAATTTGGGGGGGGGAACTTGCAAGGACTCCGCTATGGCCGTCTGAGGCCCCGTCGCAGTCAAATCAATTGAAGCTGGACTTAATAAATATCATTTACCCGCATCATACAACCATAAGGTGCTATTCAGTCCATGGTTACAGGACATAACTACAACACACACCCACGTACACATGCGCATGCGCATGCACACACCCACGTACACGTACACGTACGCATACACACCCACGTACACGTACACGTACGCATACACACCCACGTACACGTACACGTACGCATACACACCCACGTACACGTACACGTACGCATACACACCCACGTACACGTACACGTACGCATACACACCCACGTACACACACACGTACACGTGTAGGCACGCATTTAGCAAGTATTTAGCTTGCTTAAACAAACCCCCCCTACCCCCCACGAGCCCCACCTTATATACCAGACAGTCTTGCCAAACCCCAAAAACAAGACATAGCGCATAAGCTATAGAACCCGGACAAACCTTTGCCCACAAACCCAACTTCTTAAATAATCACATGGCCAAATCGTACCAATGTGTTACTCTAGTATATTAAAAATATACAGACAGCTATCTCCCTAGATCCGCCAAAATTTTTAAAAACGAATTTAACCACCTTTTTAATGGCACCCCCCCCCCCCATAAATGACCC